TATAGAGTTTATGTTTTTTTAGCACTTAACTTTTTTCGCTGATTCCATTGTTCAAAAAAGGATTCGCAGAGAAGAGAGACATTTTACATTTTTACCCATTTGTGAGTAGAATTCGCGGAATACGATTGAAGTGTGTAAGAGGGGTTGTATTTATTAAGCACATGCAGATATTGCTATATAGCTATCCGCATATCGCCTATCCCAGTTCTCCTTGGGGCAACACAGGCCGCGCTATATCATAATTTCGATTTTATATTCAATATATTCAATGAAAAATTGAAGCACGATAATTCCCTATAGATAAGATACCTGATTAGGTATATCTGTGTAACAATTTCTATTCTGGGGTTTACAGAGACACATAATTGTTGTTATAATTGAAATTGAAAAGGATTGATTATTGAAAAGAATCGATACTGATTCGTTGTGTATCAATTTCATTTTCTTATGTTATGCCATTTGCCATTCATTAAGGAAACGCAATTTGAGATCCAAGAACCTTTCATGAATTCACAATCCGTAGTTAATGGTTCAAATTTGCCCTGAATTTTTGATTCAGTGACTAAAAATCTACATTTTTTCTTGAAAGAAAAATAAAAACAGAAGGGAAGTTTTTAGGCGTTGTGTGTTTTGAGATTTGAGATACTATACAATCGAAGGGAATCAACTGAATCCAATCAAAAAAGGAGGGATTTCTTTTAGGTTTAGGAAAGGGATAAAGAAAACGGGACTCAAGGTGCAAATCTAATCAATAATTAATAAGTAATCCGCCCCAAAAGGGGGAATATTTCCATCTATTTTGTATCATTTTGGCGGCATGGCCGAGCGGTAAGGCGGGGGACTGCAAATCCTTTTTCCCCAGTTCAAATCCGGGTGCCGCCTGATCAACAAAAAACTCGAAATCACTTATTGCTGATATAACTCGCCGAATTCTTGCCCAGCCGAAGCAGAGGAAAAGTGTCGATACGTGCTTGATGTTACGTTAAGAATCTGGAGGTTCTATAAAGGACTGTCAATCCTTGCGCCTAGGATCCAAGGGAGGATTATAAGGGCTAGGCCATCAAGACTTCGTGATTCCCTTCCAGTACTAGTGTCTATTGACTGAGTCTTGAGTTAGAGTAGATAGTCGAATGGTGAATCAAATTAGTAGTTGGAAAGGGTGGAAGAAACTTTGTATATAGACTCCTGAGAGTCTCTAAGTGCTCAAACATTCACTCAATATTGAAATAATTGTCTTTTCTTTATATAGAATCTATTTTATAGAATAAAAGAAAAGTAAAAAAAAAATTCTTTTTGGTAACTCCCAGCAAGAATGTAATAGGCTGTCTCCCGATTGTGTCACAGAGACAATCGGGAGACAGTAAGGATTAGATCAAACAGGAGATAGAGATATGTGATGTGATAGATGGAGATCCATCTTGATTGTATATTGTTATTACTTTTGCTTATGAAGGGCAACAAAAAAAAACAATAGGTCTTACTAGCCCTACATGTTCCATTAATAACATTCTCTTGAAATTTCCAAAGAAGTAACTGCGTATCTTGCTTGTGTTTAATGCTGCCCGATTCTACCCGAAATCATATTAGGACCTTGTTATAGGTGGATTTATTGGAGTGGGTCATAAAGCTCGTTCGGTCAGAATCCCTTTTTGACTCTGCGTCATTAATTCCACTATACTATTATTAGTGATTAATAATGGAAGAATTTCTTCATATTCATAGAGATAGGGGACATAATTCACATGGATATAGTAAGTCTTGCTTGGGCTGCTTTAATGGTAGTCTTTACATTTTCCCTTTCACTCGTAGTATGGGGAAGAAGTGGACTCTAGAGGTACTACTAATTTAATTCAGTTTCAGTATAGTATTGAGTTGAGTAATCAAACTGTATCAATTGTTTCATAGCATAGATCGTTCTGCAAAGCGTTTTTAAATAAAAATATCTCCATTTCAAAATTCTACTGGAATCCCGTAAAGTAATGTAAATGTAATAAATTGACTAGTAATATATGAATAATAACCTTTCAATCAAACAAATATTTCAATGATTCCTATATTCGTATTTTGTTTGAAAATAAAAGGGATACACATGATATGAAATTTTTTCCAACCTAATTCTTCTGAAATATTCTATTTCGATGAACTAGCTCTTATCAGAATTCTATATATATGAATATTACAATGAAGAACAACCGACCCCCTTTTTGATTTGTTTCCCTCTTTATTGTTCAAAGAGGAAGTCGTTCTGTTATTACGTAGATACGTACTTTCTACCGAATACCGAAGGCAACATCGATATAGTGGTTGTCCAACAAAGTACTACAAATAATAAGATCTTGCGTTGGGCGATTCACATATTGCGCACTTACTGTTTGTTTTATACTCCTAGAAATCTTATTTATGTTTTATCGACTTACTTCATATCATGGTTCAAGCGTTAGAAATCGGTGGGGTCTACTACTACTTCCAAATCCGAAGAAAATTTCCCAGAGAACCCTTGGATCATCTGTCAACGGATCAATCAATTACTCCTTCGGAATGCTAAAAAAAAGAATTACTTAGTTTCTTTTAGAATATTCATTCTAATACTAATATTTAGAATATTTTTCTAATATGCCCATACTATTCGTCTTCCATTGATTCGATTGTTTCGGCGGAGCCCGGGATCCATATTGGAAATAATCAGAAACCTAGTTAAAGTAATTAGAACCGTAAGGCGTAAGAGTCAAAGTTGACATTCGAGTATCTCACATTGATCGGAATCACTACAAATCAAATGGATGTAGCGAAGAACTAGAATCGGGGTGCTATTAAGATGTCCATATAACATATGTACATGTACATATGTTATATGGACATATATGAAGATACATATTGCGGATTGATCTATATTAAGCCTATATCTTTATACAATACGGTCCAATACTCTACAATACAATAATAGATAGTGCGGTAGAAAGGTTCCTATATTTCTTTCTACCATACTATCAGATTTCATATACTGCTGATTCTAGTCCGCTTATTTCATTTAATACGTGGAAGTTGAATCCCTTTCATTTCTTCAATCATTGATTAAGAAAAGAACTAAGAAGTCAAGCTTGATTCAAATTAATCATTTTGACTGACTGTTTTTACGTAAATAATAAGTAAAAAAGCAGTAGGAACTAGAATAAACAGCGCAGTAGCAATAAATGCGAGAATATTTACTTCCATAATCTCATCGTGTTTTTTTTTACTTCACAATAACTCGGGATCTAATCCCATAAAGATGATAAATCTTTCTCCTATAAATTCAATGGGATGAATTCCATCCTGATGATATTGAATCGGATCAATATCATGAATAACAATATCGGAGCTATCAAATGGATTCATCGTCGAGAATTGAATAGTATAACATAGGAAGATCTTTTATCCATACGAAATCAAAAAAGGAATTCCTGATCCAATCAAGAATCCCGTTGAATTGATCATTCTTTTTCAGTCTTTCTTTTCTATAACCTACCGTCTTCCTTATAAATCATCAGATGAGATATCATCTTACCCGTCTTCCACTTCCAGTGGCGACAAACCCCATATAACATATAGTAGAAGTGAAATGGAAAAAAGAAGGAGTTAAGTTCTAAACTAAGTTTTTTTATCATCTAATTTTCGTGGAAGACAAAGAGGTGTGATAAAGATGGGTCCCGGTATAGGTATAAAAGATCTAATATTTTTTATTTTTATTTTATTTCGACAAATTCACTATTTTGGAGTTTGTTCTTTCTTCGATAGGACCCTTCAAATAGAAATCAAAAAAAAAGCTTATGCATTCCCTCACTAAGAGGAGTGGATCCTTGTTTGATCTTTCTTTATATTAATATCCTCTTTCCTTGGATTGGGACTGGGACACATATATCAAAAATTGAGTGTGCAATTTGAATGAGATAGATTTTTTCCAATGAGGAATTGAGGTTATACAAAATCGGAGCTAGAAAGGAGAAAGGAAGGTCGTTTTTAATCTGAAAAAGATTCTGTCGGGGTAGCTATGTTAAGGTTAAGTTCATTTTGTATCGTACACTAAACGAATTCCAATTTGTGTATGTACTCCGGGAAAACATATGGGTATTCTATTCCAGTTCATAGATCAGGAGCAATCGAAAAAGCCAGACCAGCACGGTATCTCTTGGAATACTCAATATGGTGCTAGCAACAATTGTACCAATCTACATATGTCTCTCCCCCACCAATCGGTACTAGTTGAAGTAATTGAAATTCCCGTATTTGTTCGATGATAAATGCGAAACGAAAAAAAAAATAAAGAACAAATAAATAAGGATCCCCCACTGGGAATTATATTCTGCTCCTTGCCCCCCCCCCCTCTTTACAGAAAATAGAGAAATGAATTGATGGATTCCTCGGATCCTAGATCGGGACTGACGGGGCTCGAACCCGCAGCTTCCGCCTTGACAGGGCGGTGCTCTGACCGATTGAACTACAATCCCAGGGAAAAAAAGAAGGTGTACAGCATACAGATTCTTATGATTTCATTCAAATCATTTCTATTTAGAATCGTCGTGTTGTAACAGAGACACGAGTGATATATCAATATCCACATGGATATGGACTTTAGTGAGAACGACATGGATAACTAGTAATCCTATTGTAAAATCGATTGATAATAAATCTTTCAATGAAAAGAGATTCTTTTTTTCTTTATTCCTCCGTATCGGGCGTTTATAGAGGACAAATTAGTTAGATTATCTGATAATGGATCGGCGAATTATTGGGCCGAGCTGGATTTGAACCAGCGTAGACATATTGCCAACGAATTTACAGTCCGTCCCCATTAACCACTCGGGCATCGACCCCGGAAGAATCAATTCTAGACTTATTGATAATCCATGATCAACTTCCTTTCGTAGTACCCTACCCCCAGGGGAAGTCGAATCCCCGCTGCCTCCTTGAAAGAGAGATGTCCTAACCACTAGACGATGGGGGCATACCTGCCCGATCGCCAT